TTATTATTATTATTATTATATGAAAATTTAATACAAACGGTTTAATAAAATACTTAAAAGAAAAATTAATTTATTTATATATATATATATATTAAATATTTAAATGTATTATAAATTATATTAATACATTAACTTACTAAGAAAATTAAGATTAATTATATTAATTTTTTTTTAATTTTTATGAATATATATTGTTTAATTTCCAATATAGGTTTTAATATTAATATTATAAAGAGAAAAAAAGAGAAATTAATAAAAATTTAATAATTATATTAAATATTTTAATATAAAAAAAAAAAAAAAAAAAATCTATTTAAATAAATCTGCATATAAATAAATTTTTTATGGTTTGTGAATTTTATTATAAGTTTATTTTACATATAAATTTTAGTGTTAAATTTAAATTATTTTAATAATAATTTATTTAATTAAGTAGTAATTAATATTAAATATTTAAGAAATTAAGATTTAGTAATATTTTAATTAATAACAAATTTTGTGCCAGCAGTTGCGGTTATACAAAAGTTAAATTAAAATTTATTAGTAATTAATATATAAATTGAATTTATAAGGAAATTTTAAATTATTAAGTGAAATTTTAATTTAATATAAATTATATTAATATTTATGATTTAATAAATTTTATAAAAGACTAGGATTAGATACCCTATTATTAAAAATTAAATTTATAATACTAAAATAGTAAATAATTATTTATTGAAACTTAAATAATTTGGCGGTATTTTAGTTCATTTAGAGGAATCTGTTTAATAATTGATAATCCACGAATAAATTTACTTAATTTATAATTTTGTATATCGTTGTTAAAAAAATATTTTTTAATAAAATTAATATTTAAAAATTTTTATATAAAATTAAATCAGATCAAGATGCAGATTATAATTAAGAATATAATGGATTACAATAAATTTATTTAAATGAATTTTATTTTGTAAAAATAAATGAAGGTGGATTTAAATGTAATTTTAATTAATTTATTAAAATGATTAAAAATTAAAATATGTACATATTGCCCGTCGCTTTCATATGATAATAAGTTGGAATAAGTCGTAACAAAGTAGAGGTACTGGAAAGTGTTTCTAGTAAGAACAAATTAGAGCTTGAGTAATAAGTATTTCATTTACATTGAAAAGATATTAATAAATAATTAATTTGAGGGGGAAAAATTAATAAAATTATAATTAATAAAAAAATTTTTAATAAAAATATTATGGGGGTTTAAGTATTTTTATAGAAATAAATTAATTAATTTATAGTGAATTAGTATTGTGAAAGAATTTTGAAATAATTGAAAATAAAATTATTGGAAAGTAATTTTTAATTAATGTATCTTGTGTATCAGAGTTTATTAATAAAAATTTAAGGGTTTAAAATTCTCGAATTTAAAAGAGATAATTAATTATAAAAGTTATTGTGGCATAAATATTTTAAATAATTAATTGGAAATGAAATGTTAATCGTTTTTAAATATATCTAGTTTTTTTAGAAAAAAATTTAATTTTAAATTTTATTTTTAAGAAGTTAATTAATTAACTTCTTAAAAATAAAATTTTATACTTTAAGGGATAAGCTTTAAATTAAATTTATATAAATATTAGTTTTGTTTTTGAAATTTATAAAATTTATATTGTTTAAAAATTATAATTTATTATAAATAATTTCATTAAAAATAAAATTTAAAATAAATTTATATTTTTATAAAAAAATAATTTTTAATATGATAAAATTAATTATAATGATAAAATTAGTATATAAAATGAAAAATAAAATTATTTTTTTTTTAGTTAACTAAAAGGAATTCGGCAAAATTTTATATTCACCTGTTTATCAAAAACATGTCTTTTTGAAATTAATATAAAGTCTGGTCTGCCCACTGATGAAATATTAAAGGGCTGCAGTATTTTGACTGTACAAAGGTAGCATAATCATTAGTCATTTAATTGATGACTTGTATGAAAGATTGGATGAAATATAGACTGTCTCTTAGTTAAAATATAGAAATTAATTTTTTAATTAAAAAGTTAAAATAAGTTAAAAAGACGAGAAGACCCTATAGAGTTTTATATTTAAATTAATTAAGATTATTTATAAATTTAAAAATTAAAATTAATTTAATTATTTTGTTGGGGTGACAGAAAAATAAAAAAAACTTTTTTTAAATATTTACATATATAAGTGATTAAATGATCCAATTTTATTGATTATAAGAAAAAATTACCTTAGGGATAACAGCGTAATTTTTTTTTTTAGTTCGTATAAAAAAAAAAGTTTGCGACCTCGATGTTGGATTAAGATAAAATTTAAATGCAGAAGTTTAAAATTTTTGATCTGTTCGATCATTAAAATCTTACATGATCTGAGTTCAAACCGGTGTAAGCCAGGTTGGTTTCTATCTTTTAATAAATAGAATATTTTAGTACGAAAGGATTAAATATTCAAATTAAATTTATGTCATTGAATATTATTAATATTTTATTTTTAAATATCTAATTATATTATAAGTATTTATTTATTACAACTATTTTGGCAGAAAAATGTAATGATTTTAGAATTCATGAATGTATAATTTAATTATATATATAGTAAATGTTTATAAATGATATTTATATAATTATTATTGGCTTAGTTATTTTAATTGTTGGAGTATTAATTGGGGTTGCTTTTTTAACTTTATTAGAGCGGAAAGTTTTAGGTTATATTCAAATTCGTAAAGGTCCCAATAAGGTTGGGTTAATAGGAATTTTGCAACCCTTTTCTGATGCTATTAAATTATTTACTAAGGAGCAAACTTATCCTAATTTTTCTAATTATGCTAGATATTATTTTTCTCCTGTTGTTAGATTTATATTATCTTTAATAATTTGAATGTTAATTCCTTATTATTTTAATTTAGTTAGTTTTAATTTAGGGATTTTATTTTTTTTAAGATGTACAAGTATAGGTGTCTATACTGTGATAATTGCTGGTTGATCTTCTAATTCTAATTATGCTTTATTAGGTGGGTTACGGGCTGTAGCACAAACTATTTCTTATGAAGTAAGATTAGCTTTAATTTTAATATCAAGTATTATTATAATTATAGATTTTAATTTATTAAAATTTTCTTATTATCAAAATATAATTTGATTTATTTTTATAATATTTCCTTTAGGTTTATGTTGAATAAGATCTAGATTAGCAGAGACTAATCGAACTCCATTTGATTTTGCTGAGGGTGAAAGAGAATTAGTTTCTGGGTTTAATATTGAGTATAGAAGTGGGGGATTTGCTTTAATTTTTTTGGCAGAATATTCTAGAATTTTATTTATAAGATTATTATTTGTTTTATTATATTTAGGTGGGTATGAATTAAGTATTATATTTTATTTAAAATTAACTTTGATTTCATTTTTATTTATTTGGGTTCGGGGGACTTTACCTCGGTATCGTTATGATAAGTTAATGTATTTAGCTTGAAAAATTTATTTACCAATTTCTTTGAATTTTTTATTATTTTTTTTAGGGTTTAAAATTTATTTAATATAAAATTGATTTTTTTTTAGTATAAATTAATAGAATTAGATATTCTTTCTTAAGTTTTCAAAACAAATGCTTATTACAAGCTCATTAATTATAGTTAGTTAAATAATAAATTATCTCAATATTTACTAATAATTGGATTAATAATAAAATAAGAAAAATAAAAAACAGTTAATAGTTGCCCTGTGATAATATATGGGTCTTCTACAGGCCGTGCTCCAATTCATGTTAATAAAATAATAATAACTACTAATGATCAAAATAAAAATTGATTAATTGGGTAAAATTGAATTCCTTGAATTTTTTTATTGAAGGTGAAGGGGAGGATAATTAAAATTAAAATTGATATGATTAAGGCAATTACACCTCCTAATTTATTGGGAATAGATCGTAAAATAGCATATGCAAATAAAAAATATCATTCTGGTTGAATGTGAACAGGAGTTACTAAAGGATTAGCGGGAATAAAATTATCTGGGTCTCCTAGTAAATAAGGGTTTGTTAAGGTTAATATAGTTAAAATAAATAATAAAATAATAAATCCAATTAAATCTTTAAAAGTAAAAAATGGGTGAAAAGGAATTTTATCTAAGTTTCTATTTAATCCTAATGGATTATTAGATCCTGTTTGATGTAAAAATAATAAATGAATTATTGTTATTATTAAGATCACAAAGGGTAGAAGAAAATGGAAAGTGTAAAATCGAGTTAGAGTTGCATTATCTACTGCAAACCCTCCTCAAATTCAATTAACTAATATAATTCCTAATGAAGGGATTGCTGATAATAAGTTAGTAATTACAGTTGCCCCTCAAAAAGATATTTGTCCTCAAGGTAAAACATATCCTATAAAAGCTGTTGCTATTAATAAAAATAAAATAATTACTCCGACTATTCAAGTATATATTAAATTAAAAGATTCATAATAAATTCCTCGTCCAATATGGAGATAGATACAAATAAAAAAGAATGATGCGCCATTTGCATGTAAAGTTCGAATTAATCAACCATAATTTACATTTCGGCAAATATAATTTACGCTATAAAATGCTAATTCAATATTAGCCGTATAATATATAGTTAAGAATAATCCTGTTAAAATTTGAATAATTAAACATAAAGCTAATAAAGATCCAAAATTTCATCAAGCTGAAATATTAGATGGGGAAGGTAAATCAATTAAGGATCCATTAATAATTTTTAAGATGGGGTGTGTTTTTCGTAAAGTTTTAAATATATTTATCATTAGGTTTAGTTATGAGATGAAGATGAACGAAGAGGTCCATAGAAAATATTAGTAATTTTTACAATAGCAATTAATGTAATAAATAAATAAATTACTAATATTATTATAATTAATATTGTTTGGTTATTATATAATTTTCTTAGGTTAATTTTATTTTCATTATTAAAAAACAAAAATATAGAAGAAAAATTATCTATATCTGCATTAATTGAAAAATTTAATCATGAAATATTATTAAAATAAATAACAGAAAAAATAATTAAGGAGAATATTATTAAAAAAAAAAGTTTTTTTATGTTAAAAATATTTAAAAATAATTCATTAGAGGCAATTCTTGAAACATAAATAAATAATACTAGTAATCCTCCTAAGAAAGTAATAAATAAAATATATGAAAATCAATAAGTTTTAATTAATATTCCTGAAATTAAACAAGTTAATAACGTTTGAATTAGGATTATTAATCCTATGGATAAGGGATTATTTAAAAATAATATAAAGATGGAAATAATAATTATAGAGAAGGATAAGATTATTTTTGTGATATCAAATCAAAGAGTAGTTTAATTAAAATAATAATTTTGGAGATTATTGATAAAGAGATTCTTTTTCTTTGAAGTTTTTAAAGTAATAAACTTAATTTTGACTTACAAGACCAATGTTTTTTTTAAACTATAAAAACTAATGATAATTTTAAATATGTGATTTGTTGTTATTATTATATTTATTATTGGTAATTTAATTTTTGTTTCTAAACATAAACACTTATTAGTAGTTTTATTAAGATTAGAATTTATTGTTTTATCAATTTATTTTTTTATATTAATTTTTTTTAGAGTTATTGAATATGATATATATATATTAATAGTATTTTTAGTTTTTTCTGTTTGTGAGGGGTCTTTGGGCCTATCAATTTTAGTGTCTATAATTCGAACTCATGGGAATGATTATTTTCAAAGTTTTAATATATTATAATAAATAATTTAATTTTAATAATGATAAAATTTTTAATAATAATAATTTTTATAATTCCTTTTTGTTTTAAAAAAAAAATATTTTGAATGGTTCAGATAATATTATTTTTTATAATATTTATATTTATAAATACTAGAGTTAGATTAAATTTATTTTTTAATATAAGTTATATGTATTCTTGTGATGTAATGTCTTATGGTTTAATTTTATTAAGAATTTGAATTTCTATTTTGATAATTATAGCAAGAGAAAATTTATACAAGGTTAATTTTTATGTGGGATTTTTTTTATTTAATGTAATTTTTTTATTGATTATATTATATTTAACTTTTAGTGTTATAAATATATTTATATTTTATTTATTTTTTGAAGGTAGCTTAATTCCTACACTTATGTTAATTATTGGTTGAGGTTATCAACCTGAACGGATTCAAGCAGGAATATATTTATTATTTTATACTTTATTTGTTTCTTTGCCATTATTAATGGGAATTTTTTATGTTTTTAATGAATTAAATAGAATAGTAATTTATTTTTTAAAATTTATAAATTTAAATATATATATATTATATTTTTCTATGATTTTAGCTTTTTTAGTAAAAATACCAATATATTTTGTTCATTTATGATTACCCAAAGCTCATGTAGAAGCTCCTGTTTCAGGTTCAATAATTTTAGCTGGAATTATATTAAAATTAGGGGGTTATGGGTTATTACGTTTAATAATTTTTTTACAAGAAATTAATTTGAAGTTAAATTATATTTGAATTACTATTAGATTAATTGGGGGATTTTATATTAGATTAAAATGTTTTTCTCAGGTTGATATTAAGTCTTTAATTGCTTATTCTTCTGTTGCTCATATAAGAATTGTAATTAGAGGAATTATAATTATAAATTATTGGGGATTTATTGGTTCATATATTTTAATAATTGGGCATGGGCTATGTTCTTCAGGGATATTTTGTTTAGCTAATATTAGATATGAACGATTACATAGACGAAGATTATATATTAATAAGGGTATAATAAATTTTATACCTTCTATAAGATTATGGTGATTTTTATTAATATCTTCAAATATAGCAGCTCCCCCTAGTTTAAATTTAATGGGAGAAATTAGATTAATTAATAGATTAATAAGATGATCTTGAATTTCTATAATTATATTAATGTTTATTTCTTTTTTTAGAGCTGGGTATAGATTATATTTATATTCATTTATTCAACATGGAAAGTATTATTCTGGGGTTTATAGATATTATACTGGAGTTTCTCGAGAGTATTTAATGTTAATATTACATTGATTGCCTTTAAATATTATAATTATGAAAATTGATTATAGAATAATTTGATTTTATTTAAATAATTTAATAAAAATATTGATTTGTGGTGTCAAAAATATGAAAGATTCATTTTAAATCATAAATAACATAAAATATTCAATTTGTTTTATTTCTTTTGTTTTTTTATTTTTAATAAGATTAATAAATTTTTTTTTTATAATTTATTTTATTATAGAAAATATGATAGTTTTTTTAGAGTGGGAGATTATAACTTTTAATTCAGTAAGAGTAGTTATATCAATTTTATTGGATTGAATATCTTTATTGTTTATAATATTTGTTTTTTTAATTTCTTCAGTAGTTATTTTTTATAGAAAAAGATATATAAGATCTGAATTAAATTTAAGTCGTTTTATTATTTTAGTTTTATTATTTGTTTTTTCTATAATATTATTAATTATTAGTCCTAATATTATCAGAATTTTATTAGGGTGGGATGGATTAGGCTTAGTTTCTTATTGTTTAGTAATTTATTATCAAAATTTAAAGTCTTATAATGCTGGAATATTAACAGCCCTATCAAATCGTATTGGGGATGTTTTAATTTTAATAGTTATTGCTTGAATATTAAATTATGGGAGATGAAATTATATTTTTTATTTGGAGTTTATAAATAAGGACAGGGAAATATTTATAGTTAGAACTATAATTATTATAGCTGCAATAACAAAAAGTGCTCAAATTCCTTTTAGATCTTGATTACCAGCTGCTATAGCAGCTCCTACACCTGTTTCTGCATTAGTTCATTCTTCTACGTTAGTTACTGCTGGTGTTTATCTTTTAATTCGGTTTAATATATTATTGGTTAATACTTTTATATTAAAGTTATTATTATTATTATCTGGGTTAACTATATTTATAGCTGGGATTTCAGCTAATTATGAATTTGATTTAAAAAAAATTATTGCTTTATCTACTTTAAGACAATTAGGTTTGATAATAAGAATTTTAAGAATAGGTTTACCTGATTTAGCTTTCTTTCATTTATTAACACATGCTATATTTAAGGCTTTATTATTTATGTGTGCTGGAGTAATTATTCACATAATAAATGATATGCAGGATATTCGATTTATGGGGGGGATTAGTTTTTATATTCCTTTAACTTCATTATGTATAAATATTTCTAATATGGCTTTATGTGGGATTCCTTTTTTAGCTGGGTTTTATTCTAAGGATTTAATTTTAGAATTAGTTAGATTTAATAATTTAAATTTAATAATTTTTTTTTTATATTATGTTTCAACTGGATTAACTATATTTTATACATTTCGATTAATAATGTATTTAATAATTAATGATTATAATTTAATAAGAATTTATAATTTATATGATGAAGATTATACCATATTAAAGAGAATATTCATATTATTGTTTATAAGCGTGGTTAGAGGAAGATTTTTAAGTTGAATAATTTTTTCTTACCCTTATATAATTTATTTACCTTTTAATTTAAAAATAATAGTAATTTATGTTAGATTTATCGGAGGTATTTTAGGGTATATAGTTAGAAATATAAAAATTTATTCTGTGAATAAGTTTTTAATAACTTATAATTTAAGAAATTTTTTATGTTTAATGTGATTTATGCCAAGATTATCAACTTATGGGGTTAATTTTTATTTTTTAAATTTAGGGCAAAATTTATTGAAAAATATTGATTTAGGGTGAAGAGAATTATATAGAGGTTGAGGTATAATAAAAATTGTAAAAAATTATTCTTTATTTTATAATTTTTATCAAATAAATAATTTAAAAATTTATTTATTTAGATTTGTTTTATGAATAATAGTTATTATGATAATAATAATATTTAATTAAATTTAAATAGCTTATAATATAAGAGCATAATATTGAAGATATTAAGGAGATAGGAGTATCTTTAAATATTCATAAAAAAATTTTTTTATCTTTACAATGAAAATGTAATGTTTTAAATAAACTATATAAATAGAAATATTAATGGAATTTAACCACTAAAAATTAAGTTAGCAGCTTGATTTTAAACTTTATATTTCTTTAATTGGAATAAGTTATTCAATTTTATCATTAACAGTGATATACCTCTAATTTGGTTTCAATTAAGGTTAATTTAAATAAGGGGTAATTAACCCTTTCTTTTAAGTCGAAATTAAATGCAAAATTGCTTCTTATTTAATTTAAGATAAATTGAATTTCAATAATTTTTGAATGCAAATCAAATGTTTTAAATAAACTATAATCCTATTTAAATTATATTTAATTTGTTCAATTTAATATATTTTGGTTTCATTCATGATATAGTCCTATTAATAAGATAATAATAAAAAAGAAACTAATTTTAGATCAAAAGATAAAATTTACTATTTTAAATAGGGGGATGATGGGAAAAATGAGAGCAATTTCTACATCAAAAATTAAAAAAATTACTGTAATAAGAAAAAAATGAAGGGAAAAAGGAATTCGTGCCGAAGATTTTGGGTCAAACCCACATTCAAAGGGGGAACATTTTTCTCGGTCTGAGTATGTTTTTTTTGATAGGATGATGGATAAAAACATTATAATATTAGAAATTAATAAGATTAATAAGGAAATATTTATTATTAAAATGATTATTTATATTAAAATTTTTAAACTTTTTGATTGGAAGTCAAATATACTAAATATATTATATAAATAAATTAATTTCCTCATCAATAAATAGAAATGTAGAGGAATAATCAAACTACATCTACAAAATGTCAATATCATGCTGCCGCTTCAAATCCAAAATGGTGATTACTAGAGAAATGATTTTTTAAATGTCGAATTAAACAAATTAGTAAAAATAAAGTTCCAATAATAACATGAAGGCCATGAAATCCTGTTGCTATAAAAAAGGTTGATCCATAAATTCTATCTGCGATAGTAAAAGGAGCTTCAAGATATTCATAGGCTTGTAGAATTGTAAAATAAATTCCTAGAATAATAGTGATAAATAATCCTTGTGTTATTTGAGAATTGTTATTTTCTATAATAGCATGATGAGCTCAGGTTACTGAAATTCCTGAACTAATTAAAATAATAGTATTAAGTAGAGGAATTTGGAAGGGGTTAAAGGGAGTAATGTCAGTAGGGGGTCAAATAGCTCCAATTTCGATATTAGGGGCTAATCTTCTGTGGAAAAATGCTCAAAAGAAAGAAATAAAAAAAAATACTTCAGAAATAATAAATAAAATTATTCCTCAGCGAAGACCTTTTGTAACTAAAATAGTGTGTTTACCTTGAAGGGTTCCTTCACGGCAAATATCTCGTCATCATTGATATATTGTTAAAAGTACAATTAAATATCCTAAGATTAATAAGTTTATGTTAAAATTATGGAATCATTTAACTATTCCTGTTACTAAAACTATTACTCCAATAGCTCCTGTTAAAGGTCAAGGACTGTAATCAACTAAATGAAATGGGTGGTTAAAACTTGTTTTCATTAATTAACTTCTCTAGAATAAAGAGTTCTTAAAATTGCAATTACATAAGATTGAATAACTGCTACAGCAGATTCTAAGATTAATAATAAAATTTGAACAATAACAAGAAATATGATAAAATATGATGATATACTAGGTCCTGTCCCTCTTAATAATGTTATTAATAAATGTCCTGCAATTATATTAGCCGTTAAACGGACTGCTAATGTCCCTGGTCGAATAACATTTCTAATTGTTTCAATTAATACTATAAATGGTATTAAAATAGAGGGGGTTCCTTGAGGGATTATATGAATAAATATATGTTGGGAATTATTAATTCATCCATAAATTATAAATCTAAGTCAAAGAGGTAATGAAATAGAAAGTGAAAGAGTTAAGTGGCTTGTTCTAGTAAAAATATATGGAAATAATCCTAAAAAATTATTAAATAAAATAAAAGTAAATATTGAAATAAAAATAAAAGTTGAACCTTGAAAATAATTATTTTTTAATAAAGTTTTAAATTCGTTATGTAACTTAGATAAAATAAAATTTCAAAAGAAAAAATGTCGATTGGGGATTAATCAAAATGAATAGGGAATAAAATAAATTCCTAGAATTGTTCTAATTCAATTAAAGGGAATATTAAATAAATTAGTAGAGGGGTCAAAAATTGAAAATAAGTTACTTATCATTTTCAATTAAGATTTTTTAATTCAACTTTAAAATTATTTTTTTTATTAGGTATTTTAGTATTAAAAATATAATAATTTATAATATTAAAAATTAAAAAAATAATAATAAATAAAATAAAAGAAATTAATCAGTTAATTGGTATTATTTGAGGAATAAAAGAATATTATATTTATAATAATTTAAATTTGACATATTTATGTTATTTATTTAACTAATTCTTTAATGATTTAATTCATTAGAAGTAATTGCTAATTTACTATAAAATGGTTTAAGAGACCAGTACTTGCTTTCAGTCATCTAATGAAGAATAATTATTAATTCAATTAATAAAGTTTTTAATTGAAATTCTTTCAACTACAATAGGCATAAAACTGTGATTAGCCCCACAAATTTCAGAACATTGCCCATAAAAAATTCCTGGTCGATTAATGAAAAAATTAGTTTGATTTAATCGACCTGGATTTGCATCTACTTTAACTCCTAAAGATGGAATTGTTCATGAATGAATTACATCTGTGGCTGTAACTATAATTCGAATTTGGTTATTTATTGGTAGAACAATTCGATTATCTACATCTAATAGTCGAAAATTATTAGGGGATAATTCATTTGTAGGGATTATATATGAATCAAATTCAATATTATGAAAATCAGAATATTCATATCTTCAATATCATTGATGTCCAATTGATTTTAGAGTAATTAATGGATTATTTAACTCATCTAGTAAATATAATAGCCGTAAAGAAGGTAAGGCAATAAAAATTAAAGTAATGGCTGGTAAAATAGTTCAAATTAATTCAATTATTTGCCCTTCTAAAAGAAATCGATTAATATACTTATTAAATAATAATCTTGATATTAAATAACCTACTAAAATTGTAATTATAATTAAAATAATTAAGGTATGATCATGAAAAAAAATGATTTGTTCTATTAAAGGGGATGCTCTATTTTGAAGATTTAAATTAGATCATGTTGCGATTTCTAAAAAAAGGATAATCCTTTATAAATGGGGTTTAAATCCATTACATATAGTCTGCCATATTAGAAGTTTCTTAAAATTGGTAATTCATTATAAGAATGTTCAGCTGGCGGTAAGTTTTGATATCATTCAATTGAAGATGATAAATTTAAAGTAAATAAGGCAATACGTTGGTTAATTATTGATTCTCAAATAATAATTAATATAAATATTGTAGCTAATAAAGAAATATAAGATCCTAATGAAGAAATAATATTTCATGAAATATAAGAATCAGGATAATCTGAGTATCGTCGAGGTATCCCCGCTAATCCTAAGAAATGTTGAGGGAAGAAGGTTAAATTTACACCAATAAATATAATTAAAAATTGGATTTTTAATAAGTATGGATTTATAGAAAGTCCTGTGAATAAGGGGTATCAGTGAATAAATCCTCCTATGATAGCAAATACAGCCCCTATAGAAAGAACATAGTGGAAATGAGCAACTACATAATAAGTATCGTGTAAAGTAATATCAATTGAAGAATTAGATAAAATAACACCTGTTAATCCTCCTACAGTAAATAAAAATACAAATCCTAAACTTCATAAAATAGAGGGGGAATAATTAATTTGAGTTCCGTGGAAGGTTGCTAATCAACTAAAAATTTTAATTCCTGTAGGTACTGCAATAATTATTGTAGCTGAGGTGAAATAAGCTCGTGTATCAATATCTATACCTACAGTAAATATATGATGAGCTCATACAATAAATCCTAATAGCCCAATAGCTAATATAGCATAAATTATCCCTAAACATCCAAATGTTTCCTTTTTACCTCTTTCTTGAGAAATAATATGGGAAATTATTCCAAATCCAGGTAAAATTAAAATATAAACTTCAGGATGCCCAAAAAATCAAAATAAATGTTGATATAAAATTGGGTCTCCTCCTCCCGCAGGGTCAAAAAAAGAAGTATTTAAATTACGATCTGTTAGAAGTATTGTAATAGCTCCAGCTAATACTGGTAGAGAAAGAAGTAATAAAAATGCTGTAATTCCGACAGCTCATACAAATAAAGGTATTTGATCAAATGATAAATTATTTAATCGTATATTAATAATTGTTGTAATAAAATTAATTGCTCCTAAAATAGAAGAAATTCCAGCTAAATGTAAGGAAAAAATTGCTAAATCTACGGAGCTACCTCCATGGGCAATGTTAGATGAAAGTGGGGGATAAACTGTTCATCCAGTTCCTGCTCCATTTTCTACAATTCTTCTTGAAATTAAAAGAGTTAAAGATGGAGGCAATAATCAAAAACTTATATTATTTATACGGGGGAAAGCCATATCAGGGGCTCCTAATATAAGGGGGACTAATCAATTACCAAATCCACCAATTATAATAGGTATAACTATAAAAAAAATTATAATAAATGCATGAGCTGTTACAATAGTATTATAAATTTGATCATCTCCAATTAAAGATCCTGGGTTACCCAATTCAGCACGAATTAATAGACTTAATGAAGTTCCTACTATTCCTGCTCAAATACCAAAAATAAAATATAAAGTTCCAATATCTTTATGATTTGTTGAATAAAGTCATTTTCGCAAATAAAATGGCTGAGGTATAAGCGATAAATTGTAAATTTATTAACGAGAAATTCTCTTTTATTAAGGCTTTATATTCATTAATGATATAAAATTGCAAATTTTAAGGAATAGATTAAACACTATTAAGGCTTAAAGAATAGTTCTTTATGAATAATTTTGAAGATTATTAGTTTAAAATTAACTTAAAACCTTAATAAAAAAAAAAAGTTCTGAAAATTATTCCGGTAAGTGAAATAAATGAAAAAAAATTACTATAAATAAAATAATTATTTTTAATAAAAATTTTAAATCACTTTATTTTTAAATAGTTAAATATAAAAGCTGAATAAATAATACGAATATAAAAAAATAATATAATTAAACTTATTATAATAAAAATAAAAGTTAATAAATATATTTGATTATTAATTAGGAAATTAATAATAATTCATTTGGGGAAAAATCCAATAAATGGGGGTAATCCACCTAAAGATAAAAAATTAATTAAGAAATTAATTTTAATAAAAAAATTTATATTATTAATAAATAATTGATTGATAAAGTAAACATTTAAAATATAAAATAATGAACATATTATTGTTACTATAAATGAATATATAAAAAGATAAAATAATCATAAATTTTCTCTAATTATAATTGCAGAGAGTATTCAACCTAAGTTATTAATAGAAGAAAAAGCTATTAATTTTCGAAGGGATGTTTGATTAAGTCCTCCAATAGCCCCAATAATAATATTAAGGATAATAATTAAAACAATAAAATTTTTATTAAAAAAGTAAGATAATAAAATTATAGGGGTAATTTTTTGTCATGTTATTAAAATAATTCTATTGAATCATGATAATCCTTCAATAATATTGGGGAATCAAAAATGAAAGGGGGCAGATCCTATTTTTATAAGAAGAGAAGAATTTATTATAATTGAAATTAAGTTATTTATTTCAAAATTTTTTATTAAAATTAATTTAATTAAAATTGTAAATAAAAAATTAATTGAGGCAATAGATTGGGTAAGGAAATATTTTAGAGATGCTTCTGTTGTTAGTAAATTACTAGTATTAGAAATAAGGGGGATAAATCTAAGAAGATTAATTTCTAACCCAATTCAGCATCCAAATCATGAATTTGAGGAAATAGAGATTAATGTTCTGAAAAATAAAATAAAAAGAAAAAATATTTTATTAGAGTTAAGAATAAAAATTTAAAATAAGAAATATTTATTTCTAAAAAGAATTATAAGTTCAAATTTATATTTTAGTGTATGATGCACAATAATTTTTGATATTATTAGATATAGTTTAATTCTATAAAATATAATAAAGGTAAATAATTTACATAATTTATCCTATCAGAATAATCCTTTAATCAGGCACTTTATTTTTAAAAAAAAGGATTTCTTTATAGTTGGGGTATGAACCCAAAAGCTTAAACTTAGCTTATTTTTAA